CATATTATGACTAGCATTTGCTGCTGCAGAATAAACTAATTTTAAAATTGGATAAGATGCCCAATAAGGCATTAGTTCCAGTATCATGAGTGTTTCCTCATAAGAACGTCCGCGAATCTGATCAATTACTCTTCGTGCTTTGAAAACAGACATACATATATGTTGAGCTAAAACTTTTGCTTCTCTATCCGAATTTTCGTTCTTTATCATAAAAGTTCTCCCCCGCCAATGAATGATAAGTGTCTAGGTGAAGCATAGTATAAGATAAGTCAGAAAAGTATAAGTCTTCTTAGTCTACTAGAAAAAGAAAAGAAATATACCTATACTCTTACTATTTACTATAAGATTCTAAGATATAGACTCTTAAGTCTAAATACTATTAAGATAAGGCTTTTCGCATGAATACTTAGTAGAACGACTAACGACGAGATTTATTATCGTTTCTCGCGTGTCTCACGAAAGTGAGAGTAGGTGCGAATTCTCCCAATTTGTGACCGACCATACGATCTGTGATATAAATAGGTAAATGTTCCTTTCCATTATGAATAGCGATTGTATGGCCAATCATTGTGGGTATAATGGTAGATGCCCGAGACCAAGTCACTATGATTTCTTTCTCCTCCCTCCTGTTGAGTTTTTCAATTCTTCCCGATAAATGATTAGCTACAAAAGGATTTTTTTTTAGTGAACGTGTCACGGCTGATTACTCCTTTTTTTTACATTTTGGAAATTGGCATTCTATGTCCAATATCTCGATCTTAATCTGAAGTATAACGATGAATGGAAAAAAGAGAAAATCCTTTAGCTAGATAAGGGAAGGGGCGGATGTAGCCAAGTGGATCAAGGCAGTGGATTGTGAATCCACCATGCGCGGGTTCAATTCCCGTCGTTCGCCCATCACATTATTTCCAATTCCAAAAATTCGATTTTCAATGTTCCTATTTACGGCGACGAAGAATAAAACTATCACTATATTTGTTCCTTTTCCTACTTCTTCTTCCAAGCGCAGGATAACCCCAAGGGGTTGTGGGTTTTTTTCTACCAATTGGGGCTCTCCCTTCACCGCCCCCATGGGGATGGTCTACAGGGTTCATAACTACCCCTCTTACTACAGGACGCTTACCTAGCCAACACTTAGATCCAGCTCTACCCAAACTTTTTTGGTTCACCCCAACATTACCCACTTGTCCGACTGTTGCTAAGCAGTTTTTGGATATCAAACGGACCTCCCCAGATGGTAATCTTAATGTGGCCGATTTACCCTCTTTTGCAATCAGTTTCGCTACAGCGCCTGCTGCTCTAGCTAATTGTCCACCCTTTCCAAGTGTGATTTCTATGTTATGTATGGCCGTGCCTAAGGGCATATCGGTTGAAGTAGATTCTTCTTTTTTATCAATCAAAACCCCTTCCCAAACTGTACAAGCTTCTTCCAAAGCATACGGCTTTCTAGATGTATATGATGATATCTAGACAGATGGATCTTATATGAATCGTATGATGAAGTACCACATGAGTGGATATATAGGAATCCAAATCTGCCGAATCACTCATGTTATGATCTTCTACATCCTAGGTCTCCCCGTTCCGTCATCTGGCTTATGTTCTTCATGTAGCATTCAGACCGGATGACTCTATGAAATTACGTCGATACTTCCACATATTACGGGTAACGTAGGAGACATCTATATTTTTCCCCGGGGGGTCTTTCTAATTACCACTGCTTAGCTTTCAATTCGCCTCTGACCATCAAATGAAATGTGAATAACCCGTCCTCCTCTCTTTGAAACAAGGGGCGCTTCCGGTTCTGTGCGCGCTTCAAACAATTTTGTCTTCTCCATATTACCATATCTCTAGAGTCAATAATTTTCTATGAGGAACTACTGAACTCAATCACTTGCTGCCGTTACTCAACAGTTTTCTGTTGAGGTCTATCCCGTAGAGGTACTCCAATCGGATCGGTGATCGATTTCTAGGTTTCGTCGTAAACCTAATTGGTTACTTCCAATTACGTAAATCGATAGTTCAAACCGCACTCAAAGGTAGGGCATTTCCCATTGATATAGGAACTTCTGTACCAGAAACAATGGTATCTCCAATTATAGCCCCTCTGGGATGTAAAATATATCTCTTCTCACCATCCCCATAGTGTATGAGACAAATGTATGCATTTCGATTAGGGTCATATTCTATGGTTACGATTCTACCAGATATCTCTTTTTCATTCCGTCGAAAGTCGATTTTACGGTATAGACGCTTATGACCTCCCCCTCTATGCCCTGCGGTAATGATCCCTCTGGCATTACGACCTTTACCACAACGATGCTGTCCATAGATCAAATTATTTCGTGGATTGGATTTCACTTGACTGTCTACGGCTCCATTGCGTGTGCTCGGGGTAGAAGTTTTGTATAAATGTATTGCCGTGTTATTAAGTCTTTTGCTTTAAGTTCTTTTCTCTATAAGAGGTGGAATAGAATAACCCGGTTGAAGCGTAATGATCATACGTCTGTAATGCATTGTATGTCCCATAATAGGTCCCATCCTTCTACCCTTTCCCGGGAGTCGATGACTATTCATAGCTATTACCTTGACACCAAAGAAGAGTTCGACCCAATGCTTTATTTCTGTCCTAGTTGATCCTGATTCGACATTAGAAGTATATTGATTGTTCCCCAATAACCGAATACTCTTTTCTGTAAATACTGCATATTTGATTCCATCCATAAATCCATTTTCTTCCCTATGAGTTCCAGTATCGATAAGAATTCTAGTTCTTACTGTTCATATGTTATGGTATGAATATACCATACCAATTCGCTATGTATGGATGATGAGATTCCATTGATACAGAGCCAATTCCAATAGACTTATTGAATGTTCCCATTGGCGTGCATCCAGCAGGAATTGAACCTACGAATTTGCCAATTATGAGTTGGGCGCTTTAACCATTCAGCCATGGATGCTTAACGGGGATCATCGTACATCGTGAATAACCAAATTCCAATTGAAATGAAATCTTTAGGAGGAATCAATGAAACGACATCAATCCAAATCCTGGATATTCGAATTGAGAGAGATCAAGAATTCTCACTATTTCTTAGATTCATGGATCAAATTCGATTCAGTGGGATCTTTCACTCACATTTTTTTCCACCAAGAACGTTTTATGAAACTCTTTGACCCCCGAATTTGGAGTATCCTACTCTCACGTGATTCACAGGGTGCAACAAGCAATCGATATTTCACGACCAAAGGTGTAGTACTGCTTGTAGTAGTGGTCCTTATAGCTCGTATTAACAATCGAAAGATGGTCGAAAGAAAAAATCTCTATTTGATGGGGCTTCTTCCTATACCTATGAATTCCATTGGACCCAGAAAGGAGACATTGGAAGAATCTTTTTGGTCTTCCAATAGAAATAGGTTGATTGTTTCGCTCCTGTATCTTCCAAAAGGGAAAAA